ATTACTTTGGCTGGATTATTCGTAACTGCATATTTACAATACAGGCGCGGTGATCAGTCGGACCTTTGATTAATTAAATTAATCATTTTTTTTTAGTGACCTCCTCCTTAATCTTAATCCACTGGAGGTCAAATTCTAATTGCTGTTGAAGTTAGCGACCTTATTTCATTGGAATTTGACCTAACAAGAACGGAATCACGCACGCTCTGTAGGATTTGAACCTACGACATCGGGTTTTGGAGACCCGCGTTCTACCGAACTGAACTAAGAGCGCTTTCTTAATCAGAATTTTTTTGAACCCCAATACACCTTGCATGTATATATATAATATAGCGTTTCTAAACTAAAAATGAAAGAAAGATTATGTATGTCCAATTTAATTGATCTCAATTTATTCCTCCTTACTGCTCATAGGAGAACTAAAGTAAAAGTATAGGTAGGGATGACAGGATTTGAACCCGTGACATTTTGTACCCAAAACAAACGCGCTACCAAGCTGCGCTACATCCCTTTCAATTGGTCTACAGTTTCATTGTAGAGAATCCCTGTCTTCTTTTCCATAGTGTTATTTCTTCCATTGATATACATAATTTTTATTGTCATTTCTTCTTTTTTTGGGGGGGCTCATGTCATATAACATATTGTATAACATATAATAAAATAATAAAAGACTTATCTATACCCATATGAGACGTTACCCATATGAGACGTTAAAAACAAAAAGAAGGAGGATTTTCAATGCGAGATCTAAAAACATATCTTTCCGTGGCACCAGTACTAAGTACTCTATGGTTCGGATCTTTAGCAGGTTTATTAATAGAGATCAATCGTTTATTCCCCGATGCGTTGACATTCCCCTTTTTTTAATTTTAGTTATTGATACGGGAAGGGGATTAGAGATACAATCAAATCAAATAGCTTTAACTAATTAATTGCTATTAAAAAAAAAAGACTAAATCTCAGCGAAAATCCCGGCTTAAATTTATATTCTAATAGAGTGAGAACGGGGATGGAAATGTGCTCCTAGGTCAACAGTATCATAAAAAATAGTTAAATAAGATACTGTACTGCAATTAGAAATATAGTTTGAAATAATTGTATTCCTTATTATTTACTATTTTTTGACTATTACTCTAGTGATTGCAACGAAATCTTTCATAATTCGATTTAGAGTTAGCAACTTCTATTTTTTCTTTGTTCCTTTCTTATTCGCTTCAGATTGAAAAAATGGAAGAGTTGAGCGAATCAAAAACCAAAGGGGGTTCATGGCCAAGAGTAAAGATGTCCGAGTAACGGTTATTTTGGAATGTACCAGTTGTGTCCGAAACGGGGTTAATAAAGAATCAACGGGCATTTCCAGATATATTTCCCAAAAGAATCGACACAATACGCCGAGTCGATTGGAATTGAAAAAATTCTGTCCCTATTGTTACAAACATACGGTTCATGGGGAGATAAAGAAATAGATCGAATGCTGGTCTGTTTGTCACTCTTCCAAGGAACATAAAAAATGACATATTATATATATAATATTTTAATATAACTAAAGTAAATCCTAATTTCTATTTCTTCTATTTCAGTCGGATCTAAAAAAAAAAGAATTAGAACTCAGAAATAGGATTTTCAGGGATAAGGAACAAACAAACCATGGATAAATCCAAGCGACCCTTTCTTAAATCCAAACGATCTTCTCGTAGGCGTTTGCCCCCGATCCAATCGGGGGATCGAATTGATTATAGAAATATGAGTTTAATTAGTCGGTTTATTAGTGAACAAGGAAAAATTTTATCTAGACGCGTGAATAGATTGACCTTGAAACAACAACGATTAATTACTATTGCTATAAAACAAGCGCGCATTTTATCTTTGTTACCTTTTCTTAATAACGAGAAACAGTTTGAAAGAACCGAGTCGACCGCTAGAACTACTGGTTTTAGAACCAGAAATAAATAGGCTTACTCTTCAATCAAATCTAAATTAAATTTTCGTGTTGTAATAAAAAAAAAAGAATCAAAGAATCGGGGAAGAATCAAAGTTTTTTTGTTTGAGCGCGTTAACTCATTTTGACGACTTTATCATCTTATCAATTTTTTCTTATACTAATTTATACTCTATCTTCCCGGAGTTCATTCTCCGGGGAATGTCATTTAAGTTTTTCGGTAAATTCCTTACAACCCTTTTCCTCTATGATCTCATTAGAAATCATATAAAGACAATTCCTATTTAATATAGCTATTTGTGCAAGTATTTTACGATTAAGAAGCAATTTACTCTTGTACAGATCATTTATAAATCGACTATAACTATAGGATACTTTATTTTCACGAATTACTGCATTTATCCGAGTGATCCACAAACGACGAAAATCCCTCTTTTGCCTATCTCTATCCCGATGAGCAGAAACCAAAGCTCTTATTTTCTGTTGAGTAATAGTTCGAGTAAGTCTTGAATGAGCCCCCCCAAAGCTTGATGCAAATAAACGGATTTTTGTTCGACGTTTACGAGCTACATATCCTCGTCTAATTCTGGTCATTGAATAAATGAAACTTTGATGAATAACTAATTGATTTCCGTTCTTTTAGTTATTATTTTCCCCTTTACTGGTCGATTAATAACAAAACAGATTCTTCCAATGTATAAAATAAAAATTCCAATGGCTTTGGCTACTATAACCTCCCCGACCACTATATATATTTTTCATTGTAAACATAAAAATAAAATTTAAAAAGAAATAGTGGTTCCATCGTTTCTATGGTTACTTCTTAAACGGTGAGGTCCTTTCTATACACCGGAACCCCTTCCTGCATTTAATCAATATTCTTGGTAACTTGTACAGTTCACATCCTTTGGCTCTACCCATGAATTATATTATTTAGTAATAGGTCTTTCACAATGAGATCTAACCCATACAGTAACGGTATTTAATTATGAAAGTTAGCTAGGTAGCTGACCCTGTTAGTCCGTTTTTGCAAGAGTGGGAACATTATTTTTCTGCTTATATATTTCCCCGCTTAATGGATAACCATTTCTTACCAAAGGGGAATTGCTTCTCATCTTAAATTCAGGTGATTGGATTTGCACCAATGGAAACCATAAATTGAATACACAGGGAGATAATGGATCTTTTTGATTTGTAGATAGTGGGTGGAATTCTTCCATTGTATCCTATCCTATTCATATTCTATTTCTATCCTATTCACTGGTCTTGATTGATCACTGATACTGGAAACATACAGTTTGTCTTTTTTTGTGTCCCAGTCCTAGCTCATGATCTAAACGTGTCGCACATACACCCTAGTACATGTTCCTCGTCGCTGAGGACATCCCCGAAGAGCGGGGGATTTCGTGACATTTCTTATTGGCTGTCGTGTGTTTCTAATAAGTTGCTTAATGGTTGGCATGCTGTATCGTATACATAATAGGCTGGTTGAGATCGATCCTAACCGGATGATTATGAATCGCTTTTTTTTTAATCTATTTAATAGAATATTAAAATATTAAAATATTAAACCCGGATAAGAATATAAAGAAAATCGCAACACAACAATAGTAGGGATTTCAGCGAAATCCTTCATTCAACCGCTACAAGATCAACAATTCCATGAGCTTGGGCTTCTGTTGCTGACATAAAAACATCTCTTTCCAGATCTTCGGATACAACCCATAAGGGTTTGCCCGTTCTTTGTACATAAACCCTTGTGATGGTTTCGCGCAGTTTCAGTAGTTCTTCCGCTTCCAAGATAAATTCTCCCGTTTGTGCCTCAGAAAAAGAGGCTGCGGGTTGGTGAATCATTACCCTGATGATAAATAAATGGTTTCTCTATCTTGCAGGATGATGAGGTGCAAAAAAAAAAAAAAGAATTGAAGAACCGTACGGGCATTTTTTGTGCAGTGCATACGGCTCTCTAATGGAATTTACTTTCACCTTACAGCCAATAAAGAGAAAATCTAGGATCTATCAGACGCAGATCGGTAAATGATCCAATTACCACCCTTCCTTTCGTTTCCTTTCGGGGAGTTAAAAAATACTATGATGGTTCCGTTGCTTTATATATTTATTTCGTCTGTGATTCAGCAATCCCAAAGTTTTTTTGAGCTAAGGCAAAAAATGAATCTGTTCTATAAAAAATAAATATTGTTAAAACCCTTCCGGTGTGAAAACAAAAAAAGTTTGTGACGCTTAAATGGACTACCCTAAGATAAAATCGGAATATCTTATTATCTCATACTACTCTTTCGATACATAATTTAATGTAAAAAAAAAAAGAGAGTTTTATCATATCAAATTTGAAGTGCCATGCTATTATTACTTAATATTCCTGCTAAGGCATAGTATTTTTTTCTTTCAAATAAAAAACTCAATGGCGCCAAGCGTGAGGGAATGCTAGACGTTTGGTAATTTCTCCTCCGACCAGGATAAAGGATCCCATTGAAGCGGCCAATCCCATGCATATTGTATGTACATCTGGTCTTACAAATTGCATAGTATCGTAAATAGCTACTCCGGGTATTACCCATCCTCCGGGAGAATTTATAAACAAATAGAGATCTTTGGTATCATCCTCTATACTGAGATATACCATAAGACCAATAAGTTGATTTGAGATCTCACTATCAACCTCTTGGCCTAAAAAAAGCAATCTTTCTCGATAAAGTCGGTTGATTAGGATAAAAAACTATCCCTTAGGAACCGTACACGCACCTTTTGAGGCATACGGTTCAAAAAATAGCGGAAAAAAGATCAATGTATAAGATTCCAGCCCCTTTATTTTGGCTTAGAGTAGGTTCTATCTAACTTTTAACAAAGGAACCCTTTTTTTTCCATAAAAAAAAGATAAGTTTTTGCTCGTTTTCCTATAACCTATAATACGAAATTCATTACACTTATCAAACACACTTCTCATTGATATATTGTTTCATCGAGATCCAATCCAAATTACGATGTAATTTTCTTGTTCCTGAAGGGGTCCCTTCCATTTTTTTAGGTTTATGCTCTACTCCAGGTAAAGATTTCCGCGATTTCTATTTGCACATATAGGATAAATGCTCCCAATACCACTTCTTTTTTTAATTCATTTGATGCCTTTCTTCCGTCAAATATTTGAGGTATTCAGCATATTATTCTATTCGATTAATTAACACTTTGAGATCACCCCTCTTTCTAATTTAATAATAAAATCGTTTATGATACAAGTAGTACGCCGATCTATTACTAATTGGGTTTTTTCTAAACGGAGCCTGGATACTTCATTTTCTTGGTCCAACCAAGCCAACCATAAATAAGTTTTATTGAGATGGTAATATTAATCTGGATCCCCCAAAAATGGATCTAATTGCACCTCACGCGCCAATTTTAAAATAAATTGATTGGGTGAAACAAGGGATATCTCAATCGAGGGAGAGAACGGGGAAATCCCATATGACCCAATATATCTGACAAGCCGCACTATACGTCAACCCAAGATGCATCTTCCTCTCCAGGACTTCGAAAAGGTACTTTTGGAACACCAATAGGCATTAACAAAAAATGAAGTACTATATTTCACTTTGATGTGGAAACGTAATAATGGGTTTAATTGTCTTCATAAAAATTGGCCGTTATTCATTTTAGCCATGGTCAGAAAGGAAGACAGAATTAATAAAGTAACTAAAATTATTCCAAATAGGTCTTTCGAATGATGACTAAGTATGGATGGATTCACTCATAGAAAATGGGCTCAACCCACCATTGCGTATTGGGGCTTATCGGGTATAGAATAGATCTGCTTCTCTTTGTTCCTACGAACAGAATTGTTTGATTATTGCCAGCAGAAGAGAACAAATATTATCTCCTGCTCGGAGAGAATCCACTGAAGGGGGGAGGTCCATAGTATCGTTTTAAAAATGCAATAAAGTTACATAGTCTTTATCTTTCTTTGATAAAAAGGGGTATTTCCATGGGTTTGCCTTGGTATCGTGTTCATACCGTTGTATTGAATGATCCCGGTCGGTTGATTGCTGTCCATATAATGCATACAGCTCTGGTTGCTGGTTGGGCCGGTTCAATGGCTCTATATGAATTAGCCGTTTTTGATCCTTCTGATCCCGTTCTTGATCCAATGTGGAGACAAGGTATGTTCGTTATACCCTTCATGACTCGTTTAGGAATAACTAATTCGTGGGGTGGTTGGAGTATCACAGGGGGGGCTGTAACGAATTCAGGCATTTGGAGTTACGAAGGTGTGGCCGGAGCGCATATTGTGTTTTCTGGCTTGTGCTTCTTAGCAGCTATTTGGCATTGGGTGTATTGGGATCTAGCAATATTTACTGATGAACGTACAGGAAAACCGTCTTTGGATTTGCCCAAGATTTTTGGAATTCATTTATTTCTTTCAGGGGTGGCTTGTTTTGGTTTTGGCGTATTTCATGTAACAGGTTTGTATGGCCCTGGAATATGGGTGTCCGATCCTTATGGACTAACTGGAAAAGTACAATCTGTAAATCCAGCGTGGGGTGTGGAAGGTTTTGATCCGTTTGTTTCGGGCGGAATAGCCTCTCATCATATTGCAGCGGGTACATTGGGCATATTAGCGGGCCTATTTCATCTTAGTGTTCGTCCGCCTCAACGTCTATACAAAGGATTACGTATGGGCAATATTGAAACCGTCCTTTCCAGTAGTATCGCTGCTGTCTTTTTTGCTGCTTTTGTAGTTGCTGGAACTATGTGGTATGGTTCAGCAACTACCCCCATCGAATTATTTGGTCCCACTCGTTATCAATGGGATCAGGGATACTTCCAGCAAGAAATATATAGAAGAGTTAGTGCTGGACTCGCTGAAAATCAAAGTTTCTCAGAAGCTTGGTCTAAAATTCCGGAAAAACTTGCTTTTTATGATTACATTGGGAATAATCCGGCAAAGGGGGGGTTATTCAGAGCGGGCTCAATGGACAACGGGGATGGAATAGCTGTTGGATGGTTAGGACACCCCATCTTTAGAGATAAAGAAGGGCGTGAACTTTTTGTACGTCGTATGCCTACCTTTTTCGAAACATTTCCAGTTGTTTTGGTAGATGGAGACGGAATTGTTAGAGCTGATGTTCCTTTTAGAAGGGCAGAATCAAAGTATAGTGTTGAACAAGTAGGTGTAACTGTTGAGTTCTACGGCGGCGAACTTAACGGAGTTAGTTATAGTGATCCTGCTACTGTTAAAAAATATGCTAGACGCGCTCAATTGGGTGAAATTTTTGAATTAGATCGTGCTACTTTGAAATCTGATGGTGTGTTTCGTAGCAGTCCGAGGGGTTGGTTTACTTTTGGACATGCTTCGTTTGCTTTGCTCTTTTTCTTCGGACACATTTGGCATGGTGCTCGAACCTTATTCAGAGATGTTTTTGCTGGTATTGACCCAGATTTGGATGCTCAAGTAGAATTTGGCGCATTCCAAAAACTTGGAGATCCAACTACAAAAAGACAAGCAGTCTGATATAATATAACATTGTTATCGCATCTTTCGAATCGACTTTTTTCTTTGACTTTTGCTCTTTCTTTAGGTAGGAGATGATCCAAAATAAACAGGTATGGAAGCTATAATTGTAAACCACGATCGAATCTATGGAAGCATTGGTTTATACATTCCTTTTAGTCTCGACTCTAGGGATCATTTTTTTCGCTATCTTTTTTCGAGAACCCCCTAAAGTTCCAACGAAAAAGGTGAAATAAAATAAATGATTTTTCATTTTCTCAATTGAAGTACTAAGCCTCCCGATATTGGGAGGCTTAGTACTTTAACTAGAACTAGTCCCCGTGTTCCTCGAATGGATCTCTTAGTTGTTGAGAGGGTTGCCCAAAAGCGGTATATAAGGCATACCCAGTAAAACTTACAAGTAAACCAGATATAGAGATGGCGACTAGGGTTGCTGTTTCCATTATTATATAATTTCAAGACCACAATGGATCTATGATAAGATCGTTTATTTACAACGGAATAGTATACAAAGTCAACAGATCTTAATTAAAACAATAGGATTTATGGCTACACAAACCGTTGAGAGTAATTCCAGATCTGGTCCAAGATCAACAAATGTAGGGGGTTTATTGAAACCATTGAATTCGGAATATGGTAAAGTAGCTCCTGGATGGGGAACCACTCCTTTGATGGGTGTCGCAATGGCTCTATTTGCGATATTCCTATCTATTATTTTGGAGATTTATAATTCTTCCGTTTTACTGGACGGAATTTCAATGAATTAGAAGATCACAAGAACTGTGAAGTCTTAGCTTTTCAATACAAAGTGAATCCTTTAGGGGGCTCGGATTTCTAGCCCATATTTATATATTTATTTTTATTTTGGTAGTTCGACCGCGGAATTTCTTTGTTTCTGTAGTTCGGAATATGAGTGTGTGACTTGTTATAATTGATCCTATTGATAGTACAGAGAATGGGTCTGCCATCTTCATAGAGATGTGTTTTATCGCGTCGGATATTTAGTCTATTATCTGAAACACGGAATATATGAAATCGAGCACGAAATATTAAAACTATGATTCATACTTAATATTCAGACCTCGCGGCCGGACTAAAAAAAACGCAAAGAATTAAGTATAATAAGTATAAATTGAAATATTTTTCTTCTTTCAAACGCCTCTTTATGCTTTGCTTAGTTTAAGCCGAACTATTTATTTAATTAATATTCATTGAATAAGTGATGATACAATGGTTTTTACTCAGAGAATCATTGGACTTAGCTTTAAGGTTTTATTGAATCATCGTGGTTATAGTATGAATCTGAGGTTTCAATCGATTCATAGGGTCTTAACAAGAGAATTCCTATAAAAAATAAATAAATAAAAGACATATTAATTAAATTAAAAACAAAAAAAAAATAATAAATCAACGAAAGAAAACAAAATAGGGAAATAGAAGATTCAAGAGGCCTGTAACGATCTATATAAAGCAATATAAAGACGAATGAGCCGACTTGATATTTTGGCATTATCACCACAAAGCTTTCGGTTTTTTTTCATATCTTCAGAGAAGAGATAAGATTTAATAGAACTAGTAAGAAGTTTCAAACCTTCTATTTATTTATTCTATATCCGTTTCAACCAGTATTGAGGTGTTTATGTTTGAGCTGTATGAGATGAAATTCTCATATACGGTTCTCAGAGGGGGAGTCCTCTTGGGTTACCTATCTCAATAAAGTCTATGATTGGTTCGAAGAACGTCTCGAGATTCAGGCGATTGCAGATGATATAACTAGTAAATACGTTCCTCCTCATGTTAACATTTTTTATTGTCTAGGAGGAATTACCCTTACTTGTTTTTTAGTCCAAGTAGCTACGGGATTTGCTATGACGTTTTACTATCGCCCGACCGTTACTGAGGCTTTTGCTTCTGTTCAGTATATAATGACTGAAGCTAACTTTGGTTGGTTAATCCGATCAGTTCATCGCTGGTCGGCAAGTATGATGGTCCTAATGATGATCCTGCACGTATTTCGGGTGTATCTCACCGGTGGATTTAAAAAACCTCGCGAATTGACTTGGGTTACAGGTGTGGTTCTGGGTGTATTGACCGCATCTTTTGGTGTAACTGGTTATTCCTTACCTTGGGACCAAGTTGGTTATTGGGCAGTCAAAATTGTAACAGGCGTACCTGACGCTATTCCTGTAATAGGATCGCCTTTGGTAGAATTATTACGCGGAAGTGCTAGTGTGGGACAATCCACTTTGACTCGTTTTTATAGTTTACATACTTTTGTATTACCCCTTCTTACTGCCGTATTTATGTTAATGCACTTCCCAATGATACGTAAGCAAGGGATTTCTGGTCCTTTATAGAAAAGATCATAGATATTTGTAATCACTCAGTTCTCAATTTTGGAGTATTTCATTGCTACAAGTATGGATTATTGAAAAGAATAAGACATGGTTTGGATATTTTCCTTCAACTCAAAAATCACAATATTGTGTTATTTATTTGACACGAATAGTTGAAGTTAATTCTCCGAAGAGAAAATG